ATGCGATGGCTATTTTCTACAAACCATAAAGATATTGGGACATTATACATCTTATTTGGTATATGATCTGGGTTGGTTGGAACTGCTCTAAGGTTGCTAATTCGTGCAGAGTTGGGACAACCAGGGGCTTTACTTGGAGACGATCAATTATATAATGTAATTGTGACAGCTCATGCTTTTGTTATGATTTTTTTCTTGGTTATGCCTATGATGATTGGGGGTTTTGGAAATTGATTGGTGCCACTAATATTAGGGGCCCCTGATATGGTATTTCCTCGATTAAATAATATAAGTTTTTGACTTCTTCCTCCCGCGCTTTTACTCCTTCTGTCATCAGCTGCGGTGGAAAGTGGGGTAGGTACTGGGTGGACTGTATATCCACCTCTAGCAGGAAATTTGGCACATGCTGGTGGGTCTGTAGATCTGGCTATTTTTTCTTTACATCTTGCTGGTGTGTCTTCTATTTTGGGGGCGGTAAACTTTATTACTACAATTATTAACATACGATGACAGGGGATGAAATTTGAACGCCTTTCGTTGTTTGTGTGGTCGGTGAAAATTACGGCTATTTTACTTTTGTTATCTTTGCCTGTGCTGGCTGGTGCAATTACTATGCTTTTAACTGATCGGAATTTTAATACTGCTTTCTTTGATCCAGCAGGAGGTGGAGATCCTATCTTATATCAGCATTTATTTTGGTTTTTTGGGCATCCGGAAGTATATATTTTGATTTTACCAGGGTTTGGTATGATTTCACATATTGTTAGACATTATTCAGCAAAGAAGGAGACGTTTGGAACTCTTGGAATAATCTATGCGATGCTTGCTATTGGTGTGTTAGGCTTTATTGTATGGGCTCATCACATGTTTACAGTCGGGATGGATGTTGATACACGTGCCTACTTTACAGCGGCTACTATAATTATTGCTGTTCCTACAGGAATTAAGGTGTTTAGTTGACTTGCTACTATTCACGGAGCTAAGATTAAATATGAAACTCCGATGCTTTGAGGCTTGGGTTTTATTTTTTTATTTACAGTTGGTGGATTAACGGGGATTGTATTATCAAATTCATCTTTGGATATTATGCTTCATGATACTTATTATGTTGTTGCGCATTTTCATTATGTGCTTTCTATGGGAGCGGTTTTTGCTTTATTTGGGGCCTTTAATTACTGATTTCCATTATTAAGGGGAGTAACACTTCATAGACGATGAACTAAAGCTCATTTTTATATTATGTTTATTGGGGTGAATGTAACTTTCTTTCCTCAGCATTTTTTGGGGTTAAGGGGTATGCCACGGCGTTACTCGGATTATCCAGATTGTTATACCAAATGAAACGTTGTTTCATCGATTGGATCAATGATTTCTTTTGTAGCTGTCTTGTATTTTATGGTTATTGTTTGAGAGGCCTTAGTTTCTCAACGAAGCGTTGTTTGAAGAACTCATTTAAGAACAGCTCTAGAGTGAGATAATATTCTTCCAGCAGATTTTCATAATAGGGCTGAGACTGGGGCGTGTGTAGGGGCACACAGTGCTAGTTAACTTAATGTTATAGATATGCCTAATGATGGTTGATGTTGACATATCAATTTGGTTTAGTTGGCTGTTAAAGTTATTGGTGTGTTTTAATTGATTATAGAGCTTAGAGTGTGTGCGTTATAGCATGTAGATGTGTAGGTGAACATATTATTTATGAGTCTATGAGGACAGTTAGGATTTCAAGATGCGGCATCGGCGCTTATAGAAGAAATAATTTTTTTTCATGATCACGCTATAATGATTTTAGTGATGATTATTAGGTTAGTGGGCTACGCTGCTGTTTCGCTTATGTTAAGAAGGTATACTTGTCGTTCATTGGTAGAGGGGCAAGAGATTGAGACTATCTGAACTATTGTACCTGCGGTTATTTTAGTATTTTTGGCCCTTCCATCGTTACGATTGTTATATTTACTTGATGAGATTAGTGACTGTAGATTGACAGTTAAGAGAATTGGGCATCAATGATATTGAAGTTATGAATATTCGGACTTTTCAAATATTGAGTTTGACTCGTATATAGTTCCAACGAATGAACTTGAGGTTGGAGATTTTCGGTTACTTGAGGTAGATCATCGAGTTGTATTGCCAACTCAGACGGATATTCGGGTTTTAGTTACTTCTGCGGATGTTATCCATTCATGAACTGTTCCTTCTTTAGGTGTAAAGGTGGATGCAATTCCAGGACGGTTAAATCAATTAGGTTTTTTTATTAAACATCCTGGGGTGTTTTATGGGCAGTGTTCGGAAATTTGTGGGGCTAATCATTCTTTTATGCCTATTGTAGTAGAGGCTATTCCTTTGGCTAATTTTATGGAGTGGGTTATCAATGTTTCTGACTAGGAGGGATTAGTTAAATTATAATATAAGATTGTCAGTCTTACGTTGCTAGTGGAGCTAGTATCTCTTAATGCCTCAGTTATCGCCTTTGAATTGAATTTTATTGTTTGTTTTATTTTGGGCTACTGTTATTAGTGTTTCCATTATTGTTTGGTGATCAAGGAAGATTATATTTTCTAGAAAGAGTTCGGCTTATATTGATCTAAAAAAGGAAAATAAGTGAAGTTGATAATTAAGAATGCTTGTTGATATTTTTTCTTCATTTGATGACAATAATCAAGTTTTTATATCGTTATATATTTTGATGTGATTATTTTCCCTTGTTATAATTGTTCTTTTTAGTTCTTCTTTTTGGGTGGCAAGTCCTCGGTGGAGTTCTTTTATTAACTCTTTTAAGGACACTGCTTCTTCTCAGGTATTTCGTTCGTTTGGGTTAAATATGGGGGGTTTTATTAATTTAATTACTGGTCTATTCTTATTTTTGATTTTGATAAATATGTCTGGCTTAATTCCATATGTTTTTAGAACAACCAGTCACTTGGCGGTCTCGCTTACTTTGGGACTACCGCTGTGGCTTACTTTAATTGTTTCGGCTGTTGTATATAATCCGGGGTCTGTTGTAGCTGGGTTATTGCCAATGGGAGCGCCTGCTCCCTTAAATCCTTTTCTTGTCCTCATTGAAACGGTAAGAATTATAGTTCGGCCTATTACTCTTTCTGTCCGGTTAACTGCTAATATGAGAGCAGGACATATCGTTTTAACGTTAATTGGGAATTACCTGACGGCAGGGTTGTTTATGTCTTCATTATTTTCAATTCTTCTTTTGTTAGCAATTCAAGTTCTTTATACGGTGTTTGAGTTTGGTATTAGTCTTATTCAAGCTTATATTTTTTGTCTTCTTATTACGCTTTATTCGGATGAGCATCCTCATTAACATTTTTATATTAATATGTATTACTTTGAATTAAAGTTATTATCTGTTGTAAAAGAATAGTTTATTCATATTTGGGGTATGAACCCAAAAGCTTAGTATTTAGCTTATTTTACAGGTTTTGATGTTTGTTGGGGAAATTTAATTCCGTTAATAGATCTACAGTCTACCGCTTCTGACTCAGCCACCAAACAAACACACTGAGATGCCTATCCTTTTTCGATTTTGCAAGTCGACGTTTTATAATAAACTACAGTGAGGCAAGGACTAAAGAATCTTCTTTATTTCAGGCTTTGAAGGCCTGCAGTTTTAATAACTTAAGACCTTATCAGGAGGTACTGAACCTCTCTTAAGAAATCAAAATTCTTAGTGCCCTAACACCGCTAGATAATGTTTTGGTATCTTTTTTAAAATTATTTAAACTTTTTGCTTGGAAGGCAAATGTACTGATCATACTCAAAAGATTTGTTCTAGATAAATCCTTCTTTATACCTTTAGGATGAAAACCTAACGTGCTTCTTACACCTCAAGAACTTTTACGAAGGCAAATAAGGTTACTGATTTAAAAGTGTAAAAGAGTAAGCAGAATTTTCTTTGGTTAAAAGATAAAAAACTTGGCTCTGATTTTAGGTATGGCATGCACTAAAGGATACACATGGTTTTTTTAGAGGGAGGTGAGGTGGATGACTAGTTATCAGGGCTGGTAAAAGACTGTAATGATATGGTTTTCTTGGGTGTTATAGTAGACATAATATCCTGAAATGCCCACTAACACCAGTGTTGAAGATTAAGTGAAAGGCGAAAGCTTGTATTAGTTTAGTGTATAAAATTTGGTTAATTTGGTGCCAGCATCCGCGGTTAAACCAAGAAATTTAGTCATTCTTTTACGGTAAAAAGATAGTTAGGCAAGCAACATGAAGGACCACTGGATCTTTAGTGGAGGAGTAAAATCTAGACACTAAAAGTTATACCGGACGTGGTTTAATTTTCGGTGCTGAATCTGTGATAGCTTTAAGGGAAACTGGGATTGGATACCCCATTATTTATAGTTGTAAATTTAGTTTGAGCTTACCAGAGTACTACGAATAAATAGTTTAAAACTCAAAGGGCTTGGCGGTGTTTTAGACCTCTCAGGGGAACCTGTCTCGTAATCGACAATCCACGTTAGACCTAACCTTTTATGGCGAAACAGCCTGTATACCGTCGTCGTCAGGTAACTTCTTAAAATATAGTAGTTAGCTCGAGAATTTTATTAATTAAGACGTCAGATCAAGGTGCAGCCAATGAAAAGGTGAGGATGGGTTACAATTACATATTTGTAAATACGGAAAACGTTTGAAACTAAGTGTTTTAAAGGAGGACTTGAAAGTAATTTTAGTTATATAAATAGAATGAATAAGGCTCTGAAACGTGCACACATCGCCCGTCGCTCTCGTTGAAAAATGAGATAAGTCGTAACATAGTAGGGGTAATGGAAATTGTTCCTAGGCTGAAAGATGTAGTATAATAAAATACATTTCACTTACACTGAAAATATATTTAAGAGATAAATCGTCTTTAGTGTAACGTTGGCAGTTATGTAATTGAAAAGTTTGTAGTGATAATTAGACAAAACATTATTAGATTTAGTAGGGGTGACTGAAATTTAATATTTTTGCATGAATATAGTACTGTGAAGGAAAGTGAAGAACTAAAAATTAGAAATGATTAAAATTTATACCTTTCGCATCATGGCTTAGCTAGATTATTTTCTGGATAGAGGGCCTCGAAACCTGGTGAGCTATCCTTGTTCCGTTTTATAGATCGTAATGATGAGTTGGTTGTGGCAAAAACCTCTCAAGAATTAAGGATAGATATGAAATTTTATTCGCATTAGGTGATAGCTAGTTCTTCTCAAAAGGTATATTAGTACTTTGAGTCACAGGTCTGATGTTATAAATGAGGTTTATGATGTTATGATGGCTTGATTATGCTTTCAAGGATAAGCTTGAAAGCAGTTTGTGGTGCATTTAATTTTCTTTTAGATATAAGCTTAGTAATGGTTACTATGATGGATTTTGTTATAATTCATTTCTTTGTTGTTAATATAATTTATTTGCTTAATGGTTATAGAGAAGAAATTTTAGTAATTTTATTGTAAAATGTTTATATGTTAAGATGAGTATTAATTCATTTATTGGTGAGACTAACATGATAAAAGTTAGTCTTGCGACATAGTATTTTGAGATAAAATCGTAGAAAGGAACTCGGCAAAGTGGTATTCTGCCTGTTTATCAAAAACATGGCTTCGTGTTATTATAAAGATGTGAAGTCGGACCTGCCCAGTGAGTTTTAAACGGCCGCGGTACTCTGACCGTGCAAAGGTAGCATAATCATTTGCCTTATAATTGAAGGCTGGAATGAATGGTTTGACAAGAATACACCTGTCTCTTTTAGATTCTATAGAATTTTATTTTTAGGTGAAAAAGCCTAGATTGAATTAAAAGACAAGAAGACCCTATCGAGCTTTAGAGAAGTTAATAGACTTAGTGTAAATCAATATAAGTAAAAGAAAAGCTATTAAATACTTTGGTTGGGGCAACCGAGGAGCAAGTAAAGCCTCCTCTCAGTGATAAGTCTTACTTGTGTTGATCCAAACTTTTTGATCAAAGGAATTAGTTACCGTAGGGATAACAGCATTATCTTTTTCAAGAGCCCATATCGAAAAAAAGGTTTGTGACCTCGATGTTGGACCAGAATGTCCTAAAGATGCAGAAGTCTTTAAGGGTTGGTCTGTTCGACCATTAAAATTCTACGTGATCTGAGTTCAGACCGGCGTGAGCCAGGTCAGTTTCTATCTTTATATTTTTTGGCTACGCTTAGTACGAAAGGACCAGTGTAGTGTATAAGATGCTTTAGTTAGATTAAATATAATTTAACTTTAAATCAAATTAGCAAAGAATTATGCGATTGACTTAGGATCAATAGACATAGGTTAAAATCCTTTATTTGATATAGCAATAGAGGTGGCAGATTAAGTGCATTAGGTTTAAGCCCTAAAGATAAAGATGAAAGTTCTTTCCTTTATAATGTATTTAACAATTATCTCCTGCTTGTTTACTTATGTGTGTATTTTGTTAGCGGTCGCCTTTTTTACTTTATTAGAACGTAAAGGTTTGAGGTACATTCAGTTACGAAAGGGGCCTAATAAGGTTGGAATAATAGGTCTTCCTCAACCTATTGCGGATGCCGCTAAACTGTTAACAAAGGAGATTGCTAAGCCAACTAGAGCTAATCGTTCTCTATATTTCGTGGCTCCGGTGTTTAGTTTCATTTTAGCTTTGTTGCTGTGACAGCTTTATCCGAGTTTGTACTCCCTTTCTTATTTTAAGTGTGGGATTCTGTTCTTTTTATGTGTTTCTGGTATAAATGTTTATGGGACTTTGTTAGCAGGATGGGCATCTAATTCTAAGTATGCTCTTTTGGGGAGGCTTCGTGCGATTGCACAAACCATTTCTTATGAGGTGAGCATAGCTTTGATTTTGTTGTTTCCATTATTTTTAGTGGGAAGTTTTAATTTTGTCGAAATTAAAGAGGCTCAAGAGATAGTGTGATTTGGGTTTCTTATGTTGCCTATTTCTCTTGTGTGGTTTACCACTTGTGTTGCGGAGACAAATCGGGCTCCATTTGACTTTGCGGAGGGGGAGTCGGAGCTTGTGTCCGGTTTTAATATTGAATATGGTGCAGCTGGTTTCGCCTTGATTTTTCTAGCTGAGTATGCAAATATTTTGGTTATAAGGTTATTTTCCTCTGTTTTATTTTTTGGAGGAAGGTCTTTTATCATTTTTGAAAGAGATTTAGGTTTTATGTTTAAAGTGCTTTTCTTTGCTTTTGCTTTTATTTGAGTCCGCGGGAGTTATCCACGGTTTCGTTATGATCTCTTAATAGGTCTGACTTGAAAAGCTTTTCTTCCGGTTGCATTGTGTTCGCTTATGGTTGTTTCGCTTCTAGGTTTCAACCTGCTTCATTAATAATCAGGATTGTAGTTTAAATAAAACATTTGCATTGGAAGCTAAAAATCAGGTGAATACCTGCATCTTGAATGAGCAGATTACTTATTATTAGACTAACTTTTTCTACTCTTCTAATTCTTCCTATGATGAGGCAACCATTAAGTTTGGGTTTGGTTATTATGGTTTTAACATTGCTTATGTGTCTGGTTAGGGGCATGACTATTTCTGCTTGATATGGGTATATTTTGTTTTTGATTTATGTTGGAGGACTTTTGGTTATATTTGCATATGTTGCAGCGTTGTCTCCTAATGTTTTGTTTGGAGGGCTTACTCCACTTTTAAGTCTTGTTGTACTATTTCCTATGTTGTTCGTATTTTTTTATTTTTATTTTTTTAAGGATTCAACGTATCTCAGATCATACTCTTCTTCTAGAAGGCTTATATACTTAAAAATATATGGAGTTGAGCTTATTTCCCCTTATATGATTTCAGTTTTGATTGGATTGGGAACAGTTTTACTTATTAATTTGGTTGTAGTGGCAAAAATTTGTTATTATCAACAAGCCTCTTTACGTCCGTTTAGGGTATAATGTTTTTATGCGAAGACCTTTACGAAAAGTTCATCCAGTTCTTAAAGTTGTTAATGGAGCCTTTGTTGATCTGCCCGCTCCGTCAAATCTATCTATTTGATGAAATTTTGGGTCCCTGTTGGGACTGTGTTTAGTAATTCAGATTGCAACTGGTCTTTTTTTGGCTATGCATTATACTGCACATGTAGATCTAGCTTTTAGGTCTGTAATTCATATTAGTCGAGATGTGACTTATGGCTGACTTCTTCGAGCTTTACATGCTAATGGGGCATCTTGATTTTTTATTTGTATTTATTTACATATTGGACGTGGTATGTATTATGGTTCATATCTTCAATTTCATACATGAAATATTGGTGTTATTTTACTTTTTCTTACTATGGCCACGGCGTTTCTGGGTTATGTTCTCCCGTGAGGTCAGATATCTTTTTGAGGTGCAACTGTAATTACTAACCTTCTATCAGCTGTTCCGTATATTGGAAAGATGCTGGTAGAGTGGGTATGAGGTGGATTTGCTGTAGATAATGCGACTTTAACTCGATTCTTTGCGCTTCATTTTCTTTTACCATTTGCTATTGCTGGTTTAGCTATTCTACATATGTTGTTTTTACATGAGACCGGTTCAAACAATCCTTTAGGATTAAATAGAGATGGGGAAAAGATTCCATTTCATTCTTATTATACTTTCAAAGATTTAGTTGGCTTCCTTGTTGTTATTTTTTTACTTTCAATGTTGGCTTTGTTTTCTCCACAGCTTCTAACTGATCCTGAAAATTTTATTCCTGCAAATCCCTTGGTAACTCCAGTTCATATTCAGCCGGAGTGGTATTTTCTTTTTGCATATGCAATTCTTCGGTCAATTCCTAATAAACTAGGAGGGGTAATCGGGCTTGTTGGTTCAATTTTAGTTCTATTTATTCTTCCCTTTTCTCATCAGGCTAAATTTCGGTCTATAGCGTACTACCCTGTAAATCAAGTTCTTTTCTGAACATATATTGGTATTTTCTTTGTGCTCACGTGAATTGGAAGGTGCCCAGTTGAGACCCCATATGAGCAGATTGGACAAGTTTTCACAGGTCTTTATTTTTTGTATTTTATTCTTAATCCTCTGGTTCAGAAAGCATGGGATTATATTCTAGATTATTAAGACAGTTGTTGTGGTTGTTCCCTGGGGGCAGTTTGTCTTGAAAATAAACTAAAAGTGTTCGATTCACTTCGCAACCTTATGAGGCTTTAAGCAACGAGAATATTTAAATTCATCTTTGGCTTACAAGACCAATGCTTTTAGTTTAAGCTATCGTTGCTATGTTTATACATAGAAAGAAATGAGAACATTTCATTTAAGTATATTGAGAATTTTCGGGGTTTTGGTATCTCTTTTAACTCTTTCTTTACAGTATAAACACTTGTTGAGAATTCTTTTAAGGTTAGAAGCTGTTACTATGAGTCTGTTTGTTTTGATGTTTTCTATATCAAGGAATATTTCGCTGAGGGGTGAAACTTCATTAATTTTAATCACCTTAGGAGCTTGTGAAGCTAGGTTGGGATTAGCTATTCTTGTAGCAATTATCCGAGCTGAAGGTAATGACTACGTTTCTAGGTTTTCTATACATAAATGTTAGGTGTTGTCCTAGCAAATTTTTTTATTCTGGCGGTTTTTTCACTTGTTAGAAGAAAGTGATCTTGATATTTAAAGTCCTGATCTTTAGGCTTATTAAGAGTGCTTTCTCTAATGCACCTGTTTAGGCCTTTTTTTTCATACGAGAGAGTAAGATATTTAGCTAGATATGATTCTATGTCACTTGCTTTGATCTCGTTGACCCTGTGAATTTCCTTAATAATAATACTTGCGAGACAAGGATCAGTGAAGCTAAGCAAGAATAATGAGGCTATTTTTTCACGATTAATTGTAAGTATAAATTTAATTCTGGTGTTAACTTTTCTTTGTTCAAATAGTTTACTTTTCTATTTTTTATTTGAGGCATCCTTAATTCCTACTCTAATATTAATTTTAGGCTGAGGATATCAACCAGAACGTTTACAGGCTGGTATGTATATAATGATTTATACCGTTGCTGCTTCTTTGCCTTTATTATTCTGTATTCTTTGAGCGGGACATAAAAACTTTTGTGGGGAGATATTGATTAGGAGAACTTTACGCCTGCAAACTATTCTTCCCGAATATATGTGGCAATGGAGCTTATTGGCTGTGCTTGTTTTTGCAGCATTTTTGGTTAAACTTCCTATATTTTCGGTTCATCTTTGGCTTCCTAAAGCACACGTAGAGGCTCCAGTGGCTGGTTCAATAGTTTTAGCTGCTATTTTATTAAAATTAGGAGGATATGGGATTTTACGGTTTTTTCAGTATTTTAATTTTATCCCGTTATATAGGTCTACTATCCTATTTTCTATTGCGATATGAGGGGGAATAATTACCAGAATTATTTGTTTTCGGCAGGTAGATTTAAAATCTTTAATTGCATATTCGTCTATTGGTCACATATCTCTTATGTTAGCTGGGGCCTTTTCTAATAGATCATGAGGGTGAAGAGGTGCTCTTATTTTAATATTGTCTCATGGGTTTTGTTCTTCAGCTCTATTTGCGTTAGCTAATTACACCTATGAAAAGACTCAAACACGAAGTCTTTTATTAAATAAAGGGATGTTGATATTTTTACCTTCTTTAGCTATATGGTGATTTCTCTTTTGTATTATTAATATGGCTGCTCCTCCTAGAATTAACTTATTAGGAGAGATCATAATTTTTCCTGCCGTGATATTTTCTTCTTCTTATTGTTTAGTTCCTTTAGCTTTTATAAGTTTTTTGTCTGCCTTATATAGCATATATCTTTTTACTACTATTCATCATGGTGGCAGTCCTAAGTTTATTAAGCCATTTGCTTTGACAAAGTCTCCAAGTTTCTTGTTATTATTTCTACACTGAATGCCTGCTAATTTTCTTATTTTAAAAGGTGAGCTTCTTTCTATTTGAACTTAGTTAAGTTAGTTTAATGTTAAAACGTCAGCCTGTGGATTTGAAAAAAGGAATAATTCCTACTTAACCATGAATAACTTAAAAGCCTCTTCAATTAGTTCGATTTTTCTTATTTCATATAGAATTGCTTTGTTTCCGGCAACAATAGTATTTTTTTTGACTTCTAGTAGGATTATTTTAGAGTGGTCTATTTCACAAGCTAGATCTTGTTATCTAACATTTATTTTTATTTTTGACTCAGTTAGTCTTAGGTTTAGAAATATTGTTTGTCTTATTTCAGGTTGTGTTATGATATTTTCTTCTAGCTATATATCTCATGACCCCTTCTTGAAACGGTTTACTTGGTTGGTAATATTGTTTGTTCTATCTATGAATCTTTTAGTATTTATTCCAAGATTACCCGCATTGTTGCTAGGATGAGATGGGCTGGGTATTGTGTCATTTGCCTTAGTAATCTACTATCAGAATATAAAATCTTTAGGCGCTGGAATAATTACTGTATTAGCTAACCGTATTGGTGATGTTATAATTCTAATCTCTATTGGACTCTTGGTTTTGCAGGGGCATTGATTAGTTGTTTCTATTTGAGACTTTCATTTGAGAGCATGACTTTCTTTGACTATCACTATTGCAGCAATAACAAAAAGGGCTCAGATCCCGTTTTCGAGCTGGTTACCAGCTGCTATAGCTGCTCCTACACCAGTTTCAGCTTTAGTTCATTCTTCCACTCTGGTAACAGCTGGTGTATATCTACTAATTCGGTTTTTTCCGTTTTTAGAGAAATTTCATGGGTTTAAGGTTGGATTACTATTTGTTTCTGTATTAACGCTTCTAATAGCTGGAATTGGGGCAAACTGTGAAAATGACCTTAAGAAAATTATTGCCCTTTCTACTTTAAGTCAACTAGGGGTTATGATAATAAGGCTGGCAATGTCTATACCATTTCTAGCTCTTTTTCATCTTTATACACATGCGCTATTTAAGGCTCTCTTGTTTTTGTGTGCCGGTATAATCATTCATAATAGTGCTAATAATCAGGACATTCGATACATAGGGTCGTTATTTTCCCAGCTTCCTCTGACTGTAACTTGTATAAATGTTGCTAATCTTTCTTTATGCGGGGCGCCTTTTCTAAGTGGTTTCTATTCCAAGGATCTTATTCTAGAACTATCTCTTTCTAGGCCTGTTAGTTTTGTGATAGTTTTATTAATTTTTTTAGCAACCGGTATGACTAGGGCTTATTCAATACGACTTTCTGCTTCCTGCCTGTGAAGTCCATTCAAGGGAAATTCATATCATGCTAAAGAAGATCTTGATCCTTATGTAAACTGAGCTATTACTATTTTAACCCTAGCAGCCGTGTCGAGAGGGCTCTTTTTCCAGCTTGTCTTTATTCCGTTTTCTTCCTGTCTTTTTGTTTTACCGTTTCATTTTAAAATACTAACAAGGGTAGTTATTCTATCAGGTCTTTTTTTCGCCTTTATTTTATGGGATGATACCCGTCAGCCAAAAGAGATAAGTAAAGCAGAATTCTTTTTTTCAACTATATGGTTTCTTGCACCAATCTCAGCCCAGCCCCTCACTAAGCTATCTATGAAAGTTGGAACAAGCATAATGAAGTCAGTTGACATAGGTTGACTTGAAGTCGTAGGAGGACAGGGGGCTTTCACTATGGTCTCAAGATTTTCCCTTACAAACCAAAGAGTGCAGATAAAATCTTTTAATTTTTTTGTAATACTATCACTACTAAGAATCTTATTCTTCTCCCAGTCATTTGTTTACTAACTTTGATAGCTTAAGTAAGAGCATAGCACTGAAGATGCTAAGGTAACAGTTTCTGTTTCAAGGTGATAAATATATTGTGTTTTTTATTAACGAAGCAATAATCGATCATTTTTGCTTAAAAAGTGACAAAAACCCTTAAAATTTAGGTCTTTATTCGCAATTGTCCCTTGAATTGCACAAAAAAAAAGATAGGAAAATAGGCAGAAAAAAAAAGTACCTAAAAAAACGTGACAAAAATCGCAAAATTTTTGGTTGTTTGCTAAAAAATAGGTCAAATTTTTGTCGGCTGTTTTTTTTTTTTTTTTTTTTGTTTAGACCTAATATCTTGGATGAAAGAGGTAAATATTTCGACTTAGTGACCAAATTTGGACCCCCCTGTCCTCCTAGCGAGATTTTAGTTTAAGGTGAAATTATTGGTACAAAATTATTAGTTTTGGACGGCTAGGAGAGGTTTAGTGCCTGTATAGGCCTGCCAATGGATGGATGGATGGATGGGTAGAGACAGATGTATACAAATGAGTAGAATGTATGGACGCATATGTACACGCGTATGTACATGCATATGTATACATACAGTATATATACATATATATATATATATATATATATATATATATATATATATATATATATATATATATATATATATATATATATATATATGTATATATGTATATATTACACTAGTTTATATATACAGTAACAAATCTGAAATGGAAAAAAAAAAAAAAAAATGTTAATAAAGACCTAGGTTTACTTCTTGGTATTTAGTTGAAAGGTAAATTTTAGGTAGTTTGCAGCCTCGTTGCAGGCGGAATGTTGCGTCAGGGTTATCTTAGTGGTTTCTAAGTAAGCGGGTGGGTGTAAGGGTATGGCACGAAATCCGTTTCATTTAGTTGAGTTTAGACCATGACCGTTAACGGGGTCAATAGGAGCACTTTTTTTAACCTCAGGATTGGCTGGGTGATTTCATGGTTATGGGTTTATTAGGGCTGGAGTAGGTCTCTTGTTAATCGGGGTAACTATAGTTCAGTGGTGACGGGATGTTATTCGGGAGGCTACTTTCCAGGGGTATCATAGTATTAAAGTTTCGAAAGGGTTGCGTTGAGGTATAATTCTTTTTATTGTGTCGGAAGTTTGTTTTTTCTTTGCCTTTTTCTGAGCTTATTTTCATAGGAGATTGGCTCCGAGAACAGAGTTAGGATCGTGTTGGCCTCCTGCCGGAATTGTGCCATTAAATCCCTTTGAAGTGCCACTTCTTAATACTGGGGTGTTATTAGCTTCTGGAGTGACTGTAACGTGAGCTCATCATAGTTTAATAGAGGGGGATGGTCCTGGGGGTCTACAAGGACTTGTTGCGACTGTAGTCTTAGGGGTATATTTTACTTTTTTGCAGGCTGGGGAGTATTACGAAGCTTCATTTACTATTGCTGATGGTGCTTACGGTTCTAGTTTTTTCGTAGCAACAGGGTTTCATGGTTTACATGTTCTTATTGGAAGTACTTTTTTGTTGGTTTGTTTGGTTCGAGTTTGGCTTCAACATTTTTCTACCGGTCATCATTTTGGGTTTGAGGCGGCTGCTTGGTATTGACATTTTGTAGATGTAGTTTGGCTTTTTCTATATCTTTCAATCTATTGATGAGGGTGTTAAAATGAGGGATAGGTAAAAGGCGCTATCTTAGGTGACTGAGTTAAAGTGCTAGACTTTTAATCTAGAGACAGCATGTGTAGAAGTGCTCCTAGGAAGATAGAGAGAGGAGCATAAAAATATGACTTGGTACTTTAAATTAAAAGACCTGACTTGCATTCAGGCAATAAGTCCATTGACTTTCAGGTCAGGTGATTAAGGTGGGGTGTGGGAAGCGAGAAGTTTGCATCTGGCTTCGGACCAGACTTTAGGGGTGTGAGTCCCTTTCCATACTGGTTGTTTTAGATGAAAGCCAAAAGAGAGGCGCCTAGCTGTTAATTAGGAGATTGTAGTGAATAACCTACTCATTTAGGGCTAAAGTAGTACTACGCCGGATGAACGGAAATCATTGATGTTGATTAATATGGGATTTGGAAAATATCTCTAGTGCTATAGTGATGATGAGGAGATTTTATAGAAGTGTTGCGGCTTTAATTATTTCTGTTGTAGTAATGGTGCTAGGCTGGGTTTTATCTAAGCGGGCAAATGAAGACCGGGAAAAAAGATCCCCATTTGAGTGTGGTTTTGATCCGGTGAAGTCAGCTCGTTTGCCTTTTTCTCTTCGTTTCTTTTTATTGGCTATTATTTTTCTTATTTTTGATATCGAGATTGTTCTGCTTTTTCCGATTTTAGTTAGGGTTGGAGGTGAGATGTCGATAGGACTGATTATGGGTTTATTTGTTTTTTTGTTAATTCTTATTGTTGGACTTTTTCATGAGTGGAATGAAGGATCATTAGACTGAGCTCAGTAAAAGTTAGAGAAGAGACTTGGAGTGAAGCAGGGCTGCTAACTTTGCTTCGGGTAATTCGATTATATCCCTCTTCTTATGTTTTCAAGCCTTCCATTCGGATTAATATTTTTGTCTATAATAGGGTTTGGGACAATGTTGTCTCTTTCTTCTGTACATTGGTTGGGAATTTGAGCTGGTTTAGAAATAAATCTAATCGGTTTTCTTCCAATATTAATTTATCAAAAGAAGATTTCTGAGAGAGAGTCTGCTGTTAAATATTTTGTTATTCAGGCATTAGGGTCTAGTTTGTTGATTTTTGGGAGTCTTTTAAGATTTAAAACTTCTTTTAGGTGGGATATAGTATCTAGAGGAAGAGGGAGCAGGCTTGGCCTTTGTGTATTAGTGAGGGGCTTGTCAGTAAAGTTGGGGGTGTTTCCATTTCATTATTGAGTGCCTAGGGTGATGGCTGGGTTATCTTGGGTGTCATGTATGCTATTGGCAACTTGACAGAAATTAGCTCCGCTGTTTTTACTCCTCTCTTTGTGTGAGTTGAGTGAGATGAAAGAGCTTTTTGCATTGTTTTGTGTTATGAGTGCGGGAAGGGCACTAGTTGGTGGTATAGGAGGACTAAATCAGACACAGATTCGTGCTCTTCTTGCTTATTCATCTATTGGACATCTAGGGTGAATGGTTTTTGCCATACTACATAGAGAGTGATGTATAAAGTTGTATTTGGCTATTTATCTGGGTATTACTTCGTCTTTGTTTATAAGTTTATGGCTAAAGGATTCTAGGACTATGAAGGATGTTAGGAGTTTGAAGCATTTTAAAGTTTATTATTTAGTGATCATGTTGCTTCTACTTTCTCTCTCTGGGCTACCTCCACTTCTTGGTTTTGTATCTAAGTGGTTGGTGGTGTTTGTTGGTAGTGCAGGTTCTTTTTCTTTTATCCTTTTTTTGCTTATCTTGGGTTCGTTGATAAGGTTGTTCTATTATTTGAGTTTATTTTTTTCTTTCTTTTTAAATTTTTTTAAAAATAATAGCGGAGAGCTTGATGTTGTTACTAGAAAGAGGGTTGTTATTGGGATTTCCGTATTAAATCTTGTTGGAGGGGTGATGATTTTATTGAGGAGCCTAACAGAAATGGTGTA